TCGAAATTCCTTTTTTTTTTCAATTGTCAATTTTGAATCTAATTAAAAAAGAACAATAGGGATTCGAATTCGGTATCAGGTCTTGTGTTAATTGTGAAATATCCCCTTTGTTTTTGTTACAACACTTCCTTAAAAAAGTTTCGATTGGACTAAGATAGAGGGAAGGAAGAAAGCGAGTCGGTATACTAATTCCTCATCCCCCAATCAGTCCTTCCCGAGGGCAATTAAACTAAAGTCGGTAGTTGTAGGGTGAAATCCTGATAGAATTCGAAAAAAAGCAAGCAGCAAGTCTAAGGCAATAAAAAAGAAAAATACGTATTTTTTTTTTTCTTTTTTATGGGATTCTAAACAAATCGAAAATTAAACAAAAGGATTTGCAAATAAAAGTGCTAATGCTACAACCAGTCCATAAATTGTTAAAGCTTCCATAAAAGCCAGACTAAGCAATAAAGTACCTCGTATTTTTCCCTCCGCCTCGGGCTGTCTCGCGATACCTTCTACAGCTTGGCCTGCAGCAGTACCTTGACCAATCCCAGGTCCAATAGAAGCAAGCCCAACAGCCAACCCAGCAGCAATAACGGAAGCGGCAGAAATCAATGGATTCATGATAAGTTCCTCGCAAAAGAAAAAAGAAATGGTTAATGATACAATCAACCAATAAATTATGACTTAATTATTTATTGCATTGCGTCGATAAGATTTTTCCAGTCAAAGTAACGCAACTAAGAGCTCTGAATTGAAGTAATAATCTTATTGAATCATCAGAATCACTTCGCTATCTATTTTTCAAATTCCTATCCGCGGATTTTTTGCGAATTCATACAACTTTTTTCCATTTCTTTCTTTGCTCCGAACCTTTCTTGAAATTCGAGCTCTTCGCTCTTTTTCTTGATAGAATTTCTTTATTCAATATTCAATTCAAACAAATGAAAAGGAAGGACTCTTATTGAAATCCCTATCTCAATTCTGAGTAGTAGTGGAGCAATTAGATATATCTTTTCGCTCATATAGAACTAGCCTACTATTCCATATACATGTTTTTCACTATTCCATATACATGTTTTTCTTCGATAAAGTAAACTAATTCTTTTGATTCTTTCTCTAGATCGTATCGACCTTTTTGTCTATTTATGTGTATATTTATGTCCATATTAAGTAAATTGTCTTGAGAAAGGCATGGATTGCTTTGCACTAAGTTAAAAAATAAAGACGATTTCGAAACTTAGTCAATGGTGCCCCTCCATGGATTCGCCTATATAAGCCGCTGCTAACGTTGCAAAAATAAGAGCTTGAATACCGCTTGTAAATAATCCAAGGAGCATAACAGGTATAGGAACCACTGAAGGTACTAAAGAAACAAGAACAACAACTACCAATTCGTCCGCTAATATATTTCCGAAAAGTCGAAAGCTAAGCGATAAAGGTTTTGTGAAATCTTCTAAAATATTAATGGGTAAAAGAATTGGAGTTGGTTGAATGTATTTAACGAAATAACCTAATCCTTTTTTGCTAAGGCCCGCATAAAAATATGCAATTGACGTAAGTAAAGCTAAAGCAACGGTAGTATTTATATCATTTGTGGGTGCGGCTAACTCTCCATGAGGTAACTGTATGATTTTCCAAGGTAAAAGCGCCCCTGACCAATTAGAAACAAAAATAAATAGAAACATAGTTCCAATAAAAGGAACCCATGGGCCATATTCCTCTCCAATTTGAGTTTTGCTCACATCTCGAATAAATTCAAGGACATATTCGAAGAAATTCTGACCGTCACTAGGGATGGTTTGTGGATTCCGAACAGCTACAATGGCGGAACCTAATAAGATAGCAATTACAACCCAAGAAGTAATAAGTACTTGGGCATGAACTTGGAAACCACCTAGTTTCAAATAAAAATGCTGGCCTACTTCTACACCGGATACATCATATAAGCTTTTTAATGTGTTGATGGAAGATGATAAAACATTCATATTGTCCTCTGAAAGAAAACCTTACAAGAAATTATTTTGATTCAACCCTTTTTTTGTTTAGGCTTGCCCACTGGAATTGTATATTTTGTATACAAACGAATCACATAATATTCCTAAATTCTTTAAAATTGCTTTTGCGCGATTCAGGAATAGTAAAGGATTCCATCAATTTATCAGTCTATGGAATTTTCAAAAGAACTTTTTGATCTTATATGTTATTATTAATTAGGGATTTCGTATATACCTAGAACGACCTTCACAAATTGCAAATACTAATTTGTTAAGAATGAATCGGATTGAAGCTCTAGCGTCATCATTCGCCGGAATCGAAATATCTGCGAAATCGGGGTCACAATTTGTATCAATTAAACAAATTGTCGGAATTCCCAAAGTGATACATTCCCGAAGAGCCGTATATTCTTCTTGTTGATCAACGATTATTACAATATCTGGTAACCCTGTCATATATTTGATCCCGCCCAGATATTTTTGCAAGTGAGATAATTGTCTCTTTAATCGAGCCACATCCCTTTTCGGAAGGCGATTGAGTTTTCCTGTCTTTTGGTCTATTCTTAAGTCCCTGAACTTTTGAAGTCTCATTTCTGTAGTGGACCAATTCGTTAAAATACCGCCGAGCCACTTTTTATTAACATAATGACACCGAGCCCTTATTGCAGCCCGCGCTACCGAATCCGCTGCTTTTTTTTTTGTACCAACAATTAAGAATTTTTTTCCACTACTTGCTGCATCAAAAACTAAATCACAAGCTTCTGATAAAAAACGAGCAGTTCTAATAAGATTTGTAATATGAATACCTTTACGCTTTGCAGAGATATAAGGTGCCATTTTCGGATTCCATTTTTTAATAGCATGACCAAAATGAACTCCTGCTTCCAGCATCTCTTCCAAATTAATATTCCAATATCTTCTTATCATTTCTCCCTACACTTCCTCTCTTTTTTTTCATTGAAAAAAAAAGACGGGATTACCCTGAAATAAATAACTGTTCCGACGGAACCTTATCTTTTCCTCTTTTCTCGAAGATTGGGTGTTGATATATGACCCAACCGATTTATTTCTTTCTATTCTTTATTATCTTTTTTTTCATTTCCTTATTACTCTATAAATATATAAATATCAAAAATCACATTACCAAATCGCGTGTAAATGGAACAAATAAAAGAATCGCCTCATAGTTATATAGTTATAAAGTGAAAAGTATGAATCCACTCTTAGGAATCATTAAATCCTATAAATTATTGTTCTGATGTATCATATCAATTTTTTGAAATGCAAGAATCAAATAACTCTCTGTGGTGGAACAAAATATCTCCCATTTCCCCCTCGAATAAATTCTTGTTTTTGGTTTTTAATCTTAAAGGAATGCTCGTATGTTGCCTTGAGCGGTGCACTAATCTTTTGAATCCGGTACCAACAGGTATCATACTCCCTAGAACAACGTTTTCTTTCAGGCCTTTCAGCCAATCGATACGTCCGCGGAGAGCTGCTTTTGATAAAACACGAGCAGTTTCTTGAAAACTTGCCTCGGAGATGAAACTTTGAGTATTCAGAGATGCTCTCGTGATTCCCAAGAGCATAACTCGGTAACAGATCACTTCTTCCAAAGCCCGCCCCGTGCGTTCCGCACGCAACAATCCAATTAGTTCTCCGGGTGAAAAAACATTAGACATTCCATCTTCCGAAACCGACACTTTTGATGTTATTTGACGTACAATAATTTCTATATGCCTATTATGGATCTGCACCCCTTGGGATCGATAAATCTTTTGGATCTTATTAACCAAAGAGATACGACTTTGTACTATAGTTAGTTCAGCACCAATCAAGAATCCCCAAGGAATTCCAAGAATTCTAGTTCTACACGCGTTCCAACCCTCAACTCTCTTTTCTAGGTTTATCGATATTGAATCAATTGAGCGTACTTCTAACACTTGTTCCACTTTTGGAAGACCCTGCGTTATATCACTAGATCTCGACTTTTCATACATAAATGAAACTAAAGTATCTCCTTGGTCAAGGATTTCTCCATAATGACGATGAACAGTTGCTTCGGGAGTGGCCAAATAAGGCTTAGCTGATCTTAGTACTATAGACTCAACGTGAAGAATTATAACTTGACCCGATTTTAGGTGTGGTGCGTTTTTGGCCATACATACATTTTCGCAAATAAACTGTCCCAGGTTAATTATTGTGAATGTTTCTTTACAAAAATTATGATGATAATTATGATGGAGAAAATACCAATTCAATTTGAATGGATTCAAAACACTGTTAATGCACGAATCAGGATTCAAAATTCTGCTGTTCTCCTCCATTAAATAATATTTAAGTACTTGAAAAGTCTTTTTGAAATTGTCAAGTTTCAAATATTTTTTTACCGAGATCTGATTATGAGTTAGTAAATAATGGTAGACTGAATAAAAATTTTCAATTTTAAGCGCTGTTCCTAAAGGACCCGGACCCGGCGAATTCCTAATTGGGATTCTAGCCTCTCTTTTAGTTAATTCTTTTATGACATTCTGATATTTTACATCGTTGAATGGATCCATTTGAAAACAATTAGATGATGACAAAATTATAAAAGATCGACATTCTTTATTTCTATTTCTATTCAATAACGTACTTATAGTTACTTCATTTTGTTTAAGTGATTGTTGAATCTTTGCCTTGGAATAAATGGAAAAAAATGAATTAATATTGGCATGATCTAACCCAATATGGGAGATCGACCCTAAACCTAATGAATCGTTCCGTTTTCTGTTGATATCGGAAATACGGGATTCCACTAAGTTTAAGTTGATTTTGAGGAAATCACGAATCAGACCATTTGTACTTACTTCAACAAAAGAAGCACGAGCCCCTTCGATAGAAGAACTTTTTTTGTCTTCATCCCAATTCAAGACTAAACAAGTACGAACTAATTGAATACTTGTGTGATAAATTTCTCGAATTGGTTTACCATTTCCATAAAGAATATAATTGACAACTTGAAGTTTCAGATTTTCCTTT